CAGAATAGACAAACCCTTTTTGTTTTCTTTTGATATCTCACAGATGATGAAAAGAATGTTTATAAGCTTGATATGTAAAAACAGAAAAGTTTTGATTTCAGATTATACTGAAGAAACAACAAAAGAAAGTGAGAAAAAGGAGAAGCACAAAGGAGAGGAAAAGACACGGGTAGAAATAGCAGAAGCTTGGGATAGCATTCTATTTGCTCAAGTAATAAGAGGTTTTTTGTTAGTAACCCAATCCGTTCTTAGAAAATATATTATCTTACCTCTATTAATAATAACTAAAAATATCATTCGTACACTGTTATTTCAATTTCCAGAATGGTCTGATGATTTAAAAGATTGGAATAAGGAAATGTACGTTAAATGCACCTATAACGGAGTTCAATTATCAGAAAAAGAATTTCCGAAAAACTGGTTAACGGAGGGTATTCAGATAAAAATACTATTTCCTTTTCGTCTGAAACCTTGGCACAGATCTAAGTTACAATTCCCTCAAAAGGATCCAATAAAAGAGAAGAAAGGGCAAAAACCCGATTTTTGCTTTTTAACAGTTTTTGGAATGGAAACTGAATTTCCTTTTGGTTCTACCCGAAGAGGACTTTCTCTTTTTGATTTTAAACCCATTTTAAAAAAACTTGAAAAAAAAATTAGAAAGTTGAAAAAGAAGGGTTTTCTAGTTATAAGGGCTTTAAAAAAACGAACAAAGTTTTTTCTAAATGTCACAAAATCAAAAGAAAGTAAAAAAAGAGTTATTAATAAAAGTCCATTTTTATTAAAAAAAAAAAAAAGAAAAGAACTACTATTAGTATTTAGCGGACTATATGAATTGACTGAAACTAAAAAAAAATTGATAACCAATAACCAGATCATTCATGAATCCTCTACTCGAATTATACCTACGGGTTGGACAAATTCTTCACTGATCGAAACAAGAATGCAAGATTTGACTAATAGAACAGGTACAATCCTAAATCAAATACAAAAAATTACAAAAACAAAAGATAATAAAAAGGTTTTTCTAATCTCAAACAAAAAAAGGAATCCTAACAAAATAAGTTATGATACGAAAAAATTAGGATCATTAAAAAAGATATTAAAAAGAAGAAATGCTCGATTAGTCCGTAAATTAAAGTATTTTAGAAAAATTTTTATTGAAAAAATATACATAGATATCTTTCTATCTATCATTAATATTCCCAGGATCAATGCACAACTTTTTCTTGAATCCGCCAAAAACCTTATTGATAAATGCATCTGTAATTGTAATAATGAGGAAAAGCAAGAGAAAATTAATAAAAATAAAGGAAATAAAAAAACAATTCACTTTATTTCAAGTATAAAAAAGTCACTTACTCATATTAGTAATAAGAAAACACAGATTTTTGGTGATTTATCCTCTTTGTCACAAGCTTATGTATTTTTCAAACTATCACAAACCCAATTTATCAGCTTATATGAGTTAAGATCTGCTCTTCAATATTATGGACCAGCTATTTTTTTAAAAAAGAAAATAAAGAATTTTTTTGAAGTAAAAGGAATATTTCATTCCCAATTAAGACATAAACAACGGATTACTTCTATAATGAATCAATGGAAAAGCTGGTTAAAGGCTGGTCATTATCAACACGATTTATCTCAGATAAGATGGTCTAGATTAATACCCCAAAAATGGAGAAATATTCTTAATCAACGATGTATAGCTGAAAATAAGGGTTTAAAAAAAAAAAATTCGTATGAAAATGAAAAAGATCGATTAATTCAGTACAAAAAACAAAAGAATTTTGAAGCAGAGTCATTACTAAATCAAAAAAAGAATTTTAAAAAACACTATAGATACGATCTTTTAGCATATAAATCTATTAATTATGAAAATCCGAAAGACTCATATATTTATAGATTCTCATTAAAGAGAAATAATAATCAAGAGATTTTGTATAATTACAAGACATATAAACGCAAATTTATTAATCTGCCGGGAGGTGTTCCTAGCAATAATTTTATGGGAGAAGATGAGATTGTGGGTATAGAAAAAAATCCGAATAGAAAATATTTTGATTGGAGAATTCTCCATTTTTGTCTTAGAAAAGAGCTGGATAGTGAATTCTGGATTGATACCGGAACCAAAAGTAATAAAAAGATGAAGACTGAGTCTAAAAATTATCAAATAATTGATAAAATTGATAAGAAAAGTGTTTTTTATCTCATGCTTCATCAAGATGAAGAAATCAACCCATCAAAAAAAAAAACACTTTTTGATTGGATGGAAATGAATGAAAGAATACTAACTCATTCCATATTGAATTTGGAACTTTGGTTCTTCCCAAAAATTTTGATACTTTACAATTCATATAAGAAAAACCCCTGGGCCATACCAATTAAATTACTTCTTTTCGATTTGAATGGAAATGAAAGTGTTAGTGAAAATAAGAAGGTAAATAAAAAGAAAAAAGGGGATCCTTTTATATTATCATTTTCAACTGAAAAAAAAAATCTTGAAGAAGATTTTGCGGGATCAGACATGAAAAAAAAAAAAAAATACAAAAGTTCTACGGAAGCGGAGCTTTATTTCTTCCTAAAAAGGTATTTATGTTTTCAATTAAGATGGAATGCTTCTGTAAATCAAAGAATAGTCAATAATATCAAAATATATTGTTTCTTGCTTAGACTGAGAAATCCAAACGAAATTGTTATATCGTATATTCAAAGGGGAGAAATGAGTCTCGATATTCTGCTGATTCAGAGGGATTTAAGTCTTACAGAATTTCTGAAAAAGGGAATATTGATTATCGAACCAATTCGTCTGGCTGTAAAAAATGTTGGACAGTTTCTTATGTATCAAACCATAAAAATTTCATTGGTTCATAAGAGTAAGCACCAAATTAATCAAAGATACCGAGAAAAAAGTTGTGTTGATAAGAAGAATTTGGATGAATCCATTGCAAGACAGAAAAAGAGAAATGGAAAAAAAAAAAAAAATCATTATGATTTGCTTGTTCCTGAAAATACTTTAGCTACTCAACGTCGTAGAGAGTTTGGAATTCTAATTTCTTTTAATTCGAAGAATAGAAAAGGTATTCAGATAAATACACAATTTTGCAATGCAAATAACATAAAAATTAGCGGTAACACTTTGAATAAAAACAAAGATCTTTATAGATATAAAAAAAAAATGAAAAATAAACTAATTAAATTCAAACTCTTTCTTTGGCCCAATTATCGATTAGAGGATTTAGCTTGTATGAATCGCTATTGGTTTGATACTCATAATGGAAGTCGTTTCAGTATGGTAAGGATACATATGTATCCACGATTTAAAACCCTTTAATGGTACGCTTTTGATACATTCCATAGCATATTTGATGTATGAAAACAAAAAGGGTCGCACATACATTGTTTTTCATTCTATTCGAATACATGTCAGTAATTGAATAACAAATCAATTAGATCGAATAAAGGAATCAATGGAATCCTATGATTGTGATCTTAGGTATAAATTTCTCTCGTTTCTAAGTGTAAAAATAGATCATCCATTTGGATCCCTATGCCCATAAAAAAATTGAATAAAATTAGGAATTCATAACGAAATCGAAATTAAGGTTGTTGTGTATACAAAATGAAAAAAGGAATCGGAATTATTATTACTGATCAATAAAAATATATATTTAAAAAATTTTGAATATTTCAATTTAAGTGGGGGGGAAGATTTCATTTTATGGTAAAAAATGCATTCATCTCAGTTATTTCACAAGATGAAAAAGAAAAAAGCAAGGGATCCGTTGAATTTCAAGTACTCCATTTTACCAATAAGATACGAAGACTTACTTCACATTTTGAATTGCATAGAAAAGACTATTTGTCTCAAAAAGGCCTACGGACAATTATAGGAAAACGCCAACGACTGCTGTCTTATTTGTCAAAGAAAAATAAAGTACGTTATAAACAATTAATTAGTCAGTTGGATATTCGGGAACCAAAAATGCGTTAATTTGAAAAGTCATTGAAAAATCATTTCTATTTTGAATTTGAATTATTTTTTATTACTTTATTATTAGATATTGAATTTTGATGAACTTCTTTTCGTTTTCAGTAAGTTATGGAAGAATGAATCGAGGGAAAACCTATGAACGTATCATCTACAAGACAAGACCTCTTGATAGTCAATATGGGCCCGCACCACCCATCAATGCATGGTGTTCTTCGACTCATCGTTACTCTAGATGGTGAAGATGTTATTGACTGTGAACCAATATTAGGTTATTTACACAGAGGGATGGAAAAAATTGCGGAAAACCGAACAATTATACAATATCTGCCCTATGTAACACGTTGGGATTATTTAGCTACGATGTTCACAGAAGCAATAACCGTAAATGGACCAGAACAGCTGGGAAATATTCAAATACCTAAAAGAGCTAGCCATATCAGAGTAATTATGTTGGAGTTGAGTCGTATAGCTTCTCATCTGTTATGGCTTGGGCCTTTTATGGCAGATATTGGTGCACAGACCCCTTTCTTCTATATTTTCAGAGAAAGAGAATTAGTATATGATCTATTCGAAGCTGCCACTGGTATGAGAATGATGCATAATTATTTTCGTATCGGAGGAGTAGCGGCTGATCTACCTCACGGCTGGATAGATAAATGTTTGGATTTCTGCGATTATTTTTTAACAGGAGCTGCTGAATATCAAAAACTTATTACACGAAATCCTATTTTTTTAGAACGAGTTGAAGGAGTGGGTATTATTAGTGGAGAGGAGGCAATAAATTGGGGTTTATCAGGACCAATGCTACGAGCTTCTGGAATACAATGGGATCTTCGCAAAGTTGATCAGTATGAATGTTACGACGAACTTGATTGGGAAGTACCATGGCAAAACGAAGGGGATTCTTTAGCTCGTTATTTAGTCCGAATCGGTGAAATGACGGAATCCATAAAAATTATTCAACAGGCTCTGGAAGGAATTCCAGGAGGGCCCTATGAGAATTTAGAAATCCGATGTTTTGATAGAGAGAGGGATCCAGACTGGAATGATTTTGAATATCGATTCATTAGTAAAAAAACCTCTCCTACCTTTGAATTGCCGAAACAAGAACTATATGTGAGAGTTGAAGCCCCAAAAGGAGAATTGGGAATTTTTCTGATAGGGGGGGATCAGAGTGGTTTTCCTTGGAGATGGAAAATCCGCCCACCAGGGTTTATCAATTTGCAAATTCTTCCTCAGTTAGTTAAAAGAATGAAATTGGCTGATATTATGACGATACTGGGTAGCATAGATATTATTATGGGGGAAGTTGATCGTTGAAATGATAATTGATACAACAGAAATACAAGATATCCATTCTTTTGCCAGATTAAAATCCCTAAAAGAGGTATATAACATTATATGGATGTTTGTTCCTATTTTTACTCTTGTGTTGGGAATAACAATAGGGGTACTAGTAATTGTGTGGTTAGAAAGAGAAATAGCCGCAGGCATACAACAACGTATTGGACCCGAATATGCGGGTCCTTTAGGAATTCTTCAAGCTCTAGCAGACGGGATAAAACTCCTTTTTAAAGAGAATCTTCTTCCATCCCGAGGAGATACTCGTTTATTCAGTATTGGCCCATCTATAGCAGTCGTATCAATTCTACTAAGCTATTCAGTAATTCCTTTTGGCTATCACCTTGTTTTAGCCGATCTAAAGATTGGTGTTTTTTTATGGATTGCCATTTCAAGTATTGCTCCCATCGGACTTCTTATGTCAGGATATGGATCAAATAATAAATATTCTTTTTTAGGTGGCCTACGAGCTGCTGCTCAATCGATTAGTTATGAAATACCATTAACTCTATGTGTGTTATCAATATCTCTACGTGCGAGTCGTTGAAACATAAACCTTTCTCTACTCCCCTATTTCTAAGAAACTATGAAAGAATAGGTGGAATGAATTGAATGGATATCTTTCTTTTTTAAATTTATCATTCAAGTTGATGATCTAAATCGGATAGTTCTATGAGTGAAAGAAAACAGCTTATAAATTCGTAGTAAAAAAAGTCAGTCTCATTTCCTAGGTACAAAAGTAAAGCAGAAGATATTTTTTACCCCCCCAAGATTGGTTGATTAGTCATTCTGGCTTGAAGCGGGGTTCAAATGATCAACCGTATTGACTTTTTACTATCGTTGGCATGCATTACCATAACGATAACGGGGGATTGAGCAAAAGCGAGTGGATGGTTAGAAACACCAAGATAGGCAATGGATTAGTAATGGAGATTATGTAAATTATCCAAAAGTGCATTTTTTGCATAAAAAAAAAATATACAAAAAATAGAAAATATATAATTATAATAAAGAATACTAATTGGGGCTTTAAATTGGTAGAAATGATCAGGCAGTACTCCCCATAATTCCGATCCAGAGTATGCTCCTATCCACCGATTATAAAAATGACTATCAGAAACGAAAAAATCCTTTACTTCTTTTTTAAGTCCATTTTTTCTCAGAAAAGAAATAAGAATAGGAACGAAAAAAAAAAAACTCTAACAATAGAAAAAAGAAAATCACAATACTAGAATACAGTAGAATAAAAAAGCGATCCTTTTTCTTCTTTCTTTATCATAGAGATAGGGTTTGTGCCATAATTCATAAATTGATGCGTTGAAAGATCTATTGATATTTCTACAAATCTACAAGAAGTATTTGATTGAAAACTTAAGTTATTACTAAACAAAGAAAAATTAAAATTCTTAAGGGATGAGATCAATTCAGAAGTACTTTATCTCTATTTTATTATATATAACAATAACAGATAGAATTCCATTGGTCTAATTAGAGGACATTTTCGACCTATCTATTCTACAAACTAACCGATCCGACAAACGTATCAAAAAAAAAGAGAATGTGATTCGGTCCTTAGATTTAGTTATGACCTTCGAGGAGCCATATGAGGTAAAAATCTCATGTATGGTTCTGAAATAGCGGTGGGAACAGTTATGTTATCATCGACTATGATTATCTAATAGTTCAAGTACAGTTGATATAGTTGAGGCACAGTCAAAATATGGTCTTTTGGGGTGGAATTTGTGGCGACAACCTATAGGGTTTATTGTTTTTCTAATTTCTTCCCTAGCAGAATGTGAAAGATTGCCTTTTGATTTACCAGAAGCAGAAGAAGAATTGGTAGCCGGTTATCAAACGGAATATTCGGGTATCAAATTTGGTTTATTTTATGTTGCTTCCTATCTAAACCTATTCGTTTCTTCATTATTTGTAACAGTTCTTTACTTGGGCGGTTGGAATATCTCTATTCCGTACATTTTTGTTCCTGAGTTTTTTGAACTAAATAACGTAAGTGGAGTTTTTGGAACAACAACGGATATCCTTATTATATTGGCTAAAACATATTTGTTCTTGTTCATTTCTATCACAACAAGATGGACTTTACCTAGGCTAAGAATGGACCAACTATTAAATCTTGGATGGAAATTTCTTTTACCTATTTCTCTCGGCAATCTATTATTAACAACCTCTTCACAACTCCTTTCGCTGTAATGGAATACTAGAGTCTATATTCCCTACTTGTTTCAAACAAGAGAAAAAAACAAACATAAAAGGATTCGTAGATATTTATGATATGCTCCCTATGGTGACCGGGTTCATGAATTATGGTCAACAAACAATACGGGCTGTAAGGTACATTGGTCAAAGTTTTATGATTACCTTATCCCACATAAATCGTTTACCTGTAACTATTCAATACCCCTATGAAAAATTAATTACATCAGAACGTTTCCGCGGTCGAATCCACTTTGAATTTGATAAATGTATTGCTTGTGAGGTATGTGTTCGTGTATGTCCTATAGATTTACCTGTTGTTGATTGGCAATTCGAAACAAATATTCGAAAAAAACGATTGCTTAATTATAGTATTGATTTTGGAATCTGTATATTTTGTGGTAACTGCGTTGAGTATTGTCCAACAAATTGTTTATCAATGACTGAAGAATATGAGCTTTCGGCTTATGATCGTCACGAATTGAATTATAATCAAATTGCCTTGGGTCGTTTACCAATATCAGTAATTAACGATTATACAATTCGAACAATTTCGACTTTCCCTCAACTAAAAAGGAGTAAACCTTAAAGGAGTAAACCTTTGATTAAAGAATAATTACTAAATAAAATTTGGTTTTTATCTAAAGAAATGAGGTTTCTTTCGTTTTGTTTGGTCAATAAAATAACTACAAATCCTAACTATTGATTGTGCGAATTTCGACTTAATTTGGAGTCAAAATCTATTAATATAGACGTAATTTTTTCGAAATATAAATCTATCTTATAGTGTTGAACTATCTTTTGGGATAAAGAATGAGATTATTCCAATAACTATATCTACATCAATATCAATTCACGCCGTTTAAGATTTAATTCAATTAGGAACGTATTAGAAATATTTTTTCCTGGTCGGGTCAATAAGGTCATGAAAAAAATATAGATGTATTTATCTCTTTTTTATACGTAAAATGGATTTGCCTGGCTCAATACATGATTTTCTTTTAGTAGTTCTGGGATCGGGTCTTATATTATTAGGTTTAGGGGTGGTATTGCTTACTAACCCAATTTATTCCGCCTTTTCGTTAGGATTAGCTCTTATTTGTATATCCTTATTCTATATTTTAGCAAACTCCTATTTTGTAGCTGCCGCACAACTTCTTATTTATGTAGGAGCCATAAATGTTTTAATCTTATTTGCTGTGATGTTTATGAATGGTTCAGAATATTCCAAAGCTTTTTCTCTTTGGAACGTTGGAGGTGGGGTTACTTCACTCGTTTGTACAACTATTTTTGTTTTACTAATTACTACTATTTCAGATACGTCATGGTACGGGATTATTTGGACTACAAGATCAAACCAGGTTATAGAGAAAGATTTGATAACTAATAGTCAACAAATTGGAATTCATTTATCAACGGATTTTTTTCTTCCATTTGAACTTATTTCGATAATTCTTTTAGTTGCATTAATAGGTGCAATTGCTGTGGCTCGTCAATAATAATAAAGCCTTAGAACTAGCCACAGTAATCCAAATTAGTATTTTGTCTTATCACATCCATTTTCCTTTAATTGTATTTGAAGACTGTTCATGTATAAATTTCAATTTATTCAAAATAGAACTTCTTGTATTCGATCTATTACCAATATATTCATATTCTTTTTTATGTACTTTTTATATTTGAGTCAATCGACTCTGTTGAATTTTTGATCATATTGAAATAAATCAAAATTGAGAAGGAGTTGGTCAATGATGCTCGAACATATACTTGTTTTGAGTGCCTATTTATTTTGTATCGGCATTTATGGATTGATTACAAGCCGAAATATGGTTAGAGCTTTTATGTGTCTTGAACTTCTACTGAATGCAGTTAATATAAATTTCGTAACATTTTCTGATTTTTTTGACAGCCGCCAATTAAAAGGAACTATTTACTCAATATTTGTTATAGCTATTGCAGCGGCTGAAGCAGCTATTGGACTGGCCATTGTTTCGTCAATTTATCGTAACAGAAAATCAACTTGTATCAATCAATCGAATTTGTTGAATAAGTAATCATATAAATTATAATATTCAATATTCATCAATTCGAATTATCATGTATGATATATAATCATGTTTGTTAAAACGTAAGGTAAGAAATTAAAGTCTCTTGGCCTTTGTTCATGCACATACCTCGATCCAGAATTGATTCAAAAAATTCTGGTCAATTATCGATTCATCTAGTGTATAAAAATAGGATTCATTTAAAAAATTACTAGATCGGAAATTTATGACGTTCAAAAATTTATAGACCCAATGTCGCATTCAGTAAAGATTTATGATACATGTATAGGGTGTACCCAATGCGTCCGAGCCTGCCCCACGGATGTATTAGAAATGATACCTTGGGACGGATGTAAGGCTAAGCAAATTGCTTCTGCTCCAAGAACAGAGGACTGCGTCGGCTGTAAGAGATGTGAATCGGCATGTCCAACGGATTTCTTGAGTGTTCGAGTTTATTTGTGGCATGAAACAACTCGAAGCATGGGTCTAGCTTATTGATCCGTTTCCGACAACACGGTTTGAGTACATTTTTTTTACCGACAAAACCCGTACTCAAAATAGAAATATATTCTGTTTTGAGCACGGGTTTTTCTGGTCCAAGTGTATCTTGTCTTTACCACGAATTCTTTTCCTTGGTTAACAATCTTTGTCATCTTGCCGATATCCGCAGGTTCCTTAATTTTCTTTCTGCCTCAGCCCCAGAGAGCAAATAAAGTAATTAGGTGGTATGCCATATATATATGCGTATTAGAACTTCTTTTAATGACCTACGCATTCTTCTATCATTTCCAATCGGACGATCTATTAATCCAATTGGCGGAGAATTATAAATGGGTCAATTTTTTTGATTTTTACTGGAGATTGGGAATAGATGGACTTTCTATAGGACCCATTTTACTGACAGGATTTATCACCACTTTAGCTACTTTAGCGGCTTGGCCAGTTACTCGAGATTCCCGATTATTCTATTTCTTGATGTTAGCAATGTATAGTGTTCAAATAGGATTATTTTCATCTCGAGATCTTTTACTTTTTTTCATCATGTGGGAGTTAGAACTAATTCCCGTTTATCTACTTCTATTCATGTGGGGGGGAAAGAAACGTTTGTATTCAGCTACAAAGTTTATTTTATACACCGCAGGGGGCTCCATTTTTTTATTAATAGGAACCTTGGGTATCGGTTTATATGGTTATGGTTCCAATGAGCCAACATTCAATTTTGAAACATCGTACAATCAATCATATCCTTTAGTGCTGGAAATAATATTCTATATTGGATTTCTTATTGCTTTTGCTGTAAAATTGCCGATTATACCCTTACATACATGGTTACCAGATACTCATGGAGAGGCACATTACAGTACTTGTATGCTACTAGCCGGAATCCTATTAAAGATGGGAGCGTATGGATTAGTTCGGATCAATATGGAATTATTACCCCACGCTCACTCTATATTTTCTCCATGGTTAATAATAATGGGCACAATGCAAATAATTTATGCAGCTTCAGCATCTCCTAGTCAACGTAATTTTAAAAAAAGAATAGCCTATTCCTCGATATCTCATATGGGTTTTATAATTATAGGAATTTGCTCTCTAAGCGATACGGGACTCAACGGAGCCCTTTTACAAATAATATCTCATGGATTTATTGGTGCTGCGCTTTTTTTCTTGGCAGGAGCGAGTTATGATAGAATACGCCCTCTTTATCTCGACAAAATGGGAGGAATCGCTATCTCGGTTCCAAAAATATTCATGATGTTCAGTATCTCATCAATGGCTTCTCTTGCATTACCGGGCATGAGCGGTTTTTTTGCAGAATTGATAATATTTTTTGGAATAATTACTAGCCAAAAATATCTTTTACTGCCAAAAATACTAATTACTTTTGTCATGGCAATTGGAGTGATATTAACTCCTATTTATTCATTGTCTATGTTACGTCAGATGTTCTATGGATACAAGCTATTTAATGGCTCAAACTCTTATTTTTTGGATTCCGGGCCGCGAGAGTTATTTGTTTCAATCTTTATCCTTCTACCTGTAATAGGTATCGGCATTTATCCGGACTTGGTTTTCTCATTATCAGTTGACAAGGTTGAGGCGATTTTATCTAATTATTAATTTTTTTACAATTGTAAAAAAATTAATAATTAGATAATAAAATAGATAAAAAAAAAGAATTGTAAGCACTAGCATATCATTTGAAAGAACCATTTGAATCCAGTAATGATTGATTCAAATGGTTCTCGATGGTTTACATAAAGTTTCTTATATACACTTATATGCTGTCCTGTGTTTATTTTTGTCAGACCCTCTCTTTTTTTGTCTTAAATTCAATTAGATCTTAATGTAAATGAACCATAATTGTGCAGTCCTATTCCTAATAGATTAACTCCGAAATAGCATATCCAAATTAGAAGAAAGCCCATAAAAGCCACAATTGCGGAACTTACACCTTCCCATTTTTTATGTGTTCTAATATGTAAATAAATTGCAAATATTGTCCAAGTAATAAATGCCCAAGTTTCCTTTGGGTCCCAACTCCAATATGATCCCCATGCCTCATTAGCCCATACTGCTCCCGAAAGAATACCCATAGTTAAAAAGAAAAACCCTATACTAATAATACGGTAACTCCAACAATCTAATTGTTGAATCAACTGAAACCTGTAATAATTTTTAGAAGAAAGCAAAGAAGTGTTTCGTAAAACATTGCCACTTCCGTTCATGTATTGAATTTGAATTTTATCAAAGAAAAAGGACTCGTTTAAAAAATTATTGCTTTTAAGAATCCTTAGGCTTTTTCTAAATGTAATGACTAGAAGAGCTACTGATAATAACGATCCACATAAAAGAGCTGCATAGGCGAATACCATCATACTTACGTGCATTACTAACCACTGGGATTGGAGAGCGGGTACTAATATTGCCGACTGCTGCATTTCAGTTAAAAACCCTGAAGTAGCAAAGCGTTGGGTAAAAAGCGCACTTGGCGCGGTTATTTGGCTTAAAAGCTTTTGGTGTTTTTTAAAATACGGAATTATATGAATAATGGCTAAACTCCATGAAAGAAAGATTAACGATTCATATAAATTACTTAATGGTAAATGTCCAAAATGAATCCAACGAGTAACTAATAATCCAGTTATACAAAAAAACGTAGCTATCATGTCCTTTTCTGACGAATCGTATAGTCCGCCGATTTTATCGACTAATAAGGTTATCAAATGAATTGTAATTCCAATGGAAACAACCGAAACGGATAGATGAGTTAATATATGCTCTAAAGTAGAAAATATCATAAAAGAAAAAAAGGGGTCTCCCATGATTATATAGAATTTAATTCATTCTAGGAACTATTCTTTTTCTAAAAGAGATAGAAATTGCCATGCCGCCACTCGGACTCGAACCGAGATGCTTTAGCACTGCTTCCTAAGAGCAGCGTGTCTACCGATTTCACCATAGCGGCTTGCTAAAAATCACAATAACTTATTATTATTCAATCGTCGAGATTAAAAGAGTCAAGTCAGTGCAATATTTTTGAGGTTAGAAAAGATGACAATTGATGAATCGAAATCCGTTTCATTTAAATAGGTATTTGAGTGTTCTAATCAGAATCCTTATTTTTTTTTTTGTGATAGATGGTGATAAGTGATAAGGGTCGATGGGGAAAATGAGAATCCCCATCCCACGAAAAGGATCAAAGAAACTAAAAATAAAGTTAAAACCTTGTATTTTGTATTTTTTTTTTGAAACAGAAAAGATAATTTTAGAATTTAGTAAATAACAGATTTTGTATTCTACATATCCGAAAAAGAAAAATGAGTTCGATTAAATATGGATCAATTCAATTCAAAACATTTAATTAGTGGATAAAAATCCTTTTTTTTTTTTCAATTTTAAAGTTTAAATAAATTATAAAATTTTTTTTTTTGAATCAGGACGATTTAGATTATTTTACCCTTTGGATTTAGATTATTTTACCCTTTGATTGTTTATTTGTATTATTTGTCCCACAAAAAAAACTTTTTGAATTCCCGGTAGAAAGGGATTTCGCTAATGAAAAAGCTTTCAATGCTGCCCAATATCCCTTTCTTTTCCAAATATTTTTACGAGTACGCTTTTTTGATATAGAAGTACGCTTTTTTGGAACTGCCATTCAAAAATTTCGAGGTTACTCATTGCTATAATTGGATGTGAAAGACATTTTTTGTTAAAACCCAATGATTCTTTATCTTTACTATTCAATATTTATTAATATCTTTCTAAAAAAACTATTTATTTCTGTCTATTTTCGTCATGCTACATTTCTACATGTAATATACATAATTAAATAGAATATATCGAAAAATTCAAAAGCCTAAGCCATAATACAATATACAATATACAATAAAAAAAAAGTACTGCTTTTGATAGAATTCTTTATCCTTTCTTTATGGATAGAAATTTTCTTAATTCCTAATAAAACTTTTCATTTTGTAGATCTTCATAAAAACCTTTCTTACTACTTAAATTTGAATAAAAGTCAGTATTTTTTTTACTAATAACTTTTTCTATCATAATATTCTTTGACCGATTCTAACTTCTTGATTTGAATATGGGAAGTTCTTTGAAAACATTGAGATTCACAACAATAATAATTAAGAATATCAAATTTGAGTTAAGTTTTGCATATTTTGCTTTTTTTATTGACTGGCTCTTTTCAAAAGGGACAAGAACGAGTGAATCAGAAACGATTGATTAACAAATCAAACACTTTTTTTTATGGAACAGACATATCAATATTCCTGGATCATCCCTTTTATTACACTTCTTGTTCCTATGGTAATAGGGGGAGGTCTTCTACTTTTTCCGACAGCAACAAAAAACCTTCGCCGTATGTTGTCTTTTTATAGTGTTTTTTTGTTAAGTATAGTTATGCTTTTTTCAATTAATCTCCTTCTTCAGCAAATAAATAGCAGTTCTATCTATAAATCTGTATGGTCTTGGACTATCAATAATGATTTTTCTTTAGAGTTTGGCTATTTGATCGATCCACTTACTTCTATTATGTTAATATTAATCACTACTGTTGGAATCATGGTGCTCATTTATAGTGACAATTATATGTCTCATGATCAAGGATATTTGAGATTTTTTGCTTATATGAGTTTTTTCAATACTTCAATGTTGGGCTTAGTCTCGAGTTCAAATTTAATACAAATTTATGTTTTTTGGGAATTGGTTGGAATGTGTTCTTATCTATTAATAGGTTTTTGGTTTACTAGACCTGTTGTGGATAATGCTTGTCAAAAGGCATTTATAACTAACCGTGTAGGGGATTTTGGTTTATTATTAGGAATTATAGGTCTTTATTGGATAACGGGTAGTTTCGAATTTCGGGATTTGTTCGAAATAGTTAATAAC